GTCTTGATAAAATTCGAAAAAGCAAGTCCGAGGCGATAAAATAGGAAAAACATGCGTGTTTTTTTTAGATTCGATTTCTATTAGAGGATTCAAATGAAAATAGGATTAAACAAAGGGATTCGCAAATAAAAGTGCTAATGCTACAACGAGCCCATAAATTGTTAAAGCTTCCATAAAAGCCAGACTCAGTAATAAGGTACCTCGTATTTTTCCCTCCGCTTCGGGCTGTCTCGCGATACCTTCTACAGCTTGGCCCGCGGCAGTCCCCTGCCCAATCCCAGGTCCAATAGAAGCAAGCCCGACGGCCAACCCAGCAGCAATAACAGAAGCGGCAGAAATCAGTGGATTCATGATAAGTTCCTCGCACCAAAATAAAGAAATCGTTAATTATACAATCATCCAATGAATTATGACTTTCTTATTCCATCCACGAAGTGGAAGTTTTTGTGATGTGAATCCAAGGGCCTTTTGCTACTCTATTTCTTTCTTCCGACCCATTCTTTGAATTCTTCATTCTTTTTTCGCGATTTCATCTTTTTATTCAGTAAATTGACAAGCACGGATGAAGTAGAAGGACCCCTATTGAAATCATATCTAAATTCAGAGTAATAGAACAGATTCGATATATCTTTAGTTTCATATATAGTGAATCAATATCGAATATCACATATACATGTCTTTCTTCCATAACGTAAACTAACTATTCGTTTCGTATCTTAGATTCAATCCGATTCTAGAATCATTCTTCGACCACAACCCGAAAGGTTGGCTTATAAGCATTAGATTTCATCTACCTAGTTCAATCTCCTCTCCTAACCAAGCCCCCTTTTTTTATTTATAATTTCCTTTTAGTTAGCATTATCCTACTCCCTAAATAGAGGAATCAATTTGTTAGGCCGAATGCTTGTTGCATAGAAATCTCAATATTTGATTGATCTAAGTTCATGCTATTTAATATTTAGTAATATTTTATTTTGGTCAATTGGTGAATTGAATGAAAAAACAATAGAGAGAGAATCCTCAGTGGAGGGAGATAGAAGGGGGGTCAAGGAAGAATTAATTTTAGTAAAAAGATCTTCTCTTTTAGATCTCTTTCCTTTTTTCCAATTCCCTATCCTATATATCGCAATCTTTTTTTCTATTACTCTAGGCCGTATATCTCGTAGTTGGATATTTACGTTTAGGTTCTGTAAGTCAATTTTATTGAGTCACGGATACTTTGCTTTGTGTTGGGCTAAGCCAAACAAAAAACTATACTAGTCAATGATGACCCTCCATGGACTCGCCTATATAAGCCGCAGCTAAAGTTGCAAAAATAAGAGCTTGAATACCGCTTGTAAATAATCCAAGGAACATGACAGGTATAGGAACCACTAAAGGTACTAAAGAAAGAAGAACAACAACGACTAATTCATCGGCTAATATATTCCCGAAAAGTCGAAAACTAAGTGATAAAGGTTTTGTAAAATCTTCTAAGATGTTAATGGGTAAAAGGATTGGAGTCGGTTGTATGTATTTATTGAAATAAGCCAATCCTTTTTTAGTAAGACCTGCATAAAAATATGCCACTGACGTGAGTAAGGCTAAAGCAACGGTTGTATTTATATCATTTGTAGGTGCGGCTAACTCCCCCTGCGGTAACTGTATGATTTTCCAAGGGAAAAGAGCCCCCGACCAATTCGAAACAAAAATAAAAAGAAACAGAGTTCCAATAAAGGGAACCCATGGGCCGTATTCTTCTCCAATCTGAGTTTTGCTCACGTCTCGAATGAATTCAAGGACATATTCGAAGAAATTCTGAACATCCGTCGGAATGGTTTGCGGATTTCGAACAGCTAGAATGGATGAACCTAATAAGATCGCAATTACAACCCAAGAAGTAATAAGTACTTGGCCGTGGACTTGGAAACCCCCTATTTGCCAATAAAAATGTTGACCTACTTCGACACCGGATATATCGTATAATAACTCCTTGAATGTGTTTATAGAACATGATAGAATATTCATACTGCCAAAAATAGAACTTGAAAAGGAATTATTTTGATTCAATCATCTCTTTTTCGACTTGCTTACTTGAATTGTTTTTCTATTTTGGATGCCAATCAATCGCACAATAGTCTCTGTTCTTTCTCTTTCATCTGTTCTTTCTCTTTCCTTTCATCTGTTTTGTCTTTTTTATGTGCGATGGACGACTAGTAATCGTTCGTATAGGGCTAGAACGACCCTTACAAATTGCGAGTATTAATTTGTTAAGAATGAATCGGATTGAAGGGATAGAGTCATCATTTGCTGGAATCGGGAGATCCACGAGATCGGGGTCACAATTTGTATCGATTAAACCAATTGTTGGAATTCTCAAAGTAATACATTCTCGAATGGCCGTAAATTCGCCGTGCTGATCAAGGATGATTACAATATCGGGTAATTTCCTCATATATTTCACCCCGCCTAGAGATTTTTGCAAGTGAGACAATTGTCTCTTCAAAATAGCTGCATCTCTTTTCGGAAGGCGGTAGAGTCTCCCTTGTTGCCTTATCAAGTCCCTGAACTTATGAAGTCTCTTTTTTGTAGTGGACCAATTTGTTAACATACCGCCGAGCCATTTTTGATTAACATAATGGCATCCAGCCGTTCTTGCAGCCTGTGCTACTGAATTAGCTACTTCTTTTTTGGTACCAACAATTAAGAACTGTTTTCCCTTACTTGCTGCCTCAAAAACTAAATCACAAGTTTCTGATAACAAGTGCGCGGTTTTCTTAAGATTTGTAATATGAGTATCTTTAAGCTTTGCAGAAATATAAGGCGCCATTCTAGGATTCCCTTTCTTAATATCATGACCAAGATGAACTCTTGCTGCCACAATGTCTTCCAACCGGATGTTCCAATCTCTTTTTGTCATTTCTCCCCCCACTTCCTCTTTCTTTCTTTTTTTTCTTTGAAAAAAAAGACGCGGTATCCTGAAAGAATTGTTCCCATGGAACCTTTTCTTCTACCGAAGATTGGCCGTTGATGCACGATTCAAGCCATTCCTTTCTATTCGTTATTCTGTTTGTTTATTACGATTATCAAATCGCCGCCGATAGTGCAAAGGATGAATTTCTCTGTTCTTAGGAATCATGAAATCCTATAAATGATTATTCTGATGTATCCTGGACTTTGAACTGCAAGAATCAAACAATTCTTTATGATGGAATAAAATATCCCTCACTTTCCCGTCGAAAAAATTCTTCCTTTTAGTTTCCATAGAAAGAGTCTTATGTTGCCTTGAAGAGGGGTGCACTAATCCTTTGAATCCGGTCCCAGCGGGGCTCATCCCCCCTAGAACAACGCTCTCTTTCAGGCCTTTCAACCAATCGATACGACCTCGGAGAGCGGATTTTGCTAAAACCCGAGCAGTTTGTTGAAAACTCGCTTCGGATATGAAACTTTGAGTATTCAGAGATGCTTTCGTTATTCCCACTAAGATGGCGCGGTAACAGACCCCCCCCTCTTCGAAAGCACGTCCCGTCCGTTCCGCTCGTAACAATCCAATAAGTTCTCCGGGTAAAAAAATCTTAGACATCCCATCTTCTGAAACCAAGACTTTTGATGTTATTTGGCGTACAATCATTTCTATATGCCTATTATGGATCTGGACTCCCTGGGATCGATAAACCTTTTGAATCTCATTAACCAAAGAAAGACGGCTTTGCGCTATTGTTAGCTTGGCACCAATCAAGAATCCCCAATAAATTCCAAGATTTCTTGTTATACACTCGTTCCAATCCTCATCTCTCTTTTTTAGGTTCATGGATATTGAATCAGTTGAATACGCTTCGAACAACGCTTCTACTTTTGGAAGACCCTGTGTTATATCAGCAGACCGTGATTTTTCATATATAAATGTAACTAGTGTATCCCCCCCGTAAAGGATTTTTCCATAATGGCCATGAACGCTTGCTCCTGGAATAGCCAAATAGGGCTTACCTGATCTTATTATTACATAGCCAACTTGAAGAATGAAAACTTGACCCGATTTTAGGCGTGGTCCGTTTTTGGCTATACATACAGTTTCAAAAAGAAACTGCCCAAGATTGATTATTGTAGATGTTTCTTCACAATAATTAGGAGAATTCTGATGATAATTATGCTGTAGAAAATACCAATTGAAATTGAATGGATTCAAAAAGATGTTACTATATGGATCGGACTTATAGATTCTCCCGTTTTCATCCATTAAAAAAGATTGAATTACTTGAAAGGTCTGTTTCAATTTTTCAAGTGGCAAATAATTAATTACCGAAATCCGATTCTTTGTGATTAAATGGTAAAATACATCAAAATTCGCAATTTGAGGGACTGTTCCTAAAGGGCCTGACAAATTCCTAATTGGAATTAGAGGGTCTGTATCTCTTTTAATTGATTCTTTTTTCGGATTGTGATATTTTACATTGTTGAAGGGACCTAGTCGAAAACAATTAGATGATGACAAAATTAGGAAAGATTGGCATTTCTCATTTCTATTCAACAATGTACGAATAGTTCCGTTAAGTGATTGTCGAACCCTTGCCTTGGGATAACTGGAAGAAAAGGGATTTCTATTGGTATGATCTAACTCATTATCAGAGGGAAAGCCTGACCCTGACGGATCATTCCTTTTTCTCATATACGCAATCTGGGATTTCCTTAAGTGAATTCTTATGAAATCTCGAACCAGGCCCTTTGTACTTACTTCCACAAAGGAAGCGTGAGCCTCCTCGATAGACGAAGCTTTTTTGTCTTGGTCCCAATTCAAGACTAAACAAGTCTGAACTAATTGAATCCTTCGATTTGTGCCAGAAATGCCTGTAATCCACTCGCCATCCCCATAACGAATATAATTGCCAACTCGAAGTTGTATATTATCTATTTCCTGCAATAGATCCGGAGGAAAAAGTCTTGCTAAATTTATACCGTCCGCTATTTTTTCATATGTGACTACGGGTCGAAGCAAAAAAAAGGCATTTTTCTTGATAGGTCTAATTTCTTGGACATAGATCCCATTTTTCGCTTTTTTGGATTTCTTAAAATTTATTTTTCTTATTTGTGGTGGTATCAAGATGCCAATGTGTTTGGGTATAGATCTATGATATCTCTTCCTCGGAAAAGAGATATCTCCAGAAAATATTTGAAGTTGAATCCAACCGTCTTTTTTCTTCACTCGTACCAATCCGCCGACTCGGCTTCTTTTATTTAAAGTCATTTTTGTATTTATTCCAATGATACTATTGTTCCGTACCATTATGGAATCGGTTTCGGGGAAAATATGCACTTCTTCGGGAATGAAAAAAAGCGGATCCACCTTCCCTTGGTCTGTTGGCTGGAATTCTTTGACTCCTCGATAGTGGATGAAAGACTCTTTTTTGACGATTGAATCCACCTCTATAGTACCATATTTCGTAATTCCCGAAACCCCTATTTTGTATCGAGGATCATCGAAATAAGCAAGAATGCTATTTCTACGGAAAATACCATTTCTGGGTATTTTAATCGAGATGTCAGAACAGAGTATTCGTTCGTTTTTTCGTCGATGTTCTTGAATGGATTGGAATGGAATGAGAAATCTCTTTCTTCGCTTCTTCGCCAATAAAGAAAAATTCTCGTGGAGAATAGCAGGATATAGGAGATTGCAACGGGCAGTCGATAGACTTCGAGTCATTTCTGAATAATTAAGAATCGGGATCCTACCCCCCCTTGTCCCATTTTTGTCATAAAGACTCAAACGTCTGTGTTTCAATTGATCATTATTCACGGAAAGGCTAGGCGTATATCTGCCTTGGACAGAAAGAGAATGAATGCTCATTTGATCTTGATCCTTGTACATCGAAAAAAGAACTGGACCGGATCCGCATAAATCCCCTAATAAGATCCATAAATGGCTTGTTTTTGATAAGATATGAACATTACTAAAAGGAAATTTGCGTGCACGGTACACGTTGGTACTACAGTGCATTTCTCCCGATGAGTCAGAATAAATATGTTTTCGAACTCTATCTTTAAAAGGAAAAGTGGATGTTCCCGCGCTAATCTCGGCAATGACTTGTTCTGATTCTACATATTGATCATTTTGAACTAAAAGAAAACTCTTTGGTGGAATAGGCACGCTATGTATAATATCTTCACTCTCAATAGTTAAATACAAATCTATATAACATAGAAAAGCGGGCTGCCCATGGCGTGTCCGTGTGGGATGAACCAAGTCCTCATTGAATTTGATTTTTCCGTTGAAAGGGGCTCGTACATGTTCTGCAGTACCTCCTGTGAATACTCCACCGGTATGAAAGGTTCTTAATGTTAGTTGAGTCCCCGGTTCTCCAATGGATTGACCCGCAATAATACCTACAGCTTCCCCTAATTCGACCAAGTCACCGTGAGTAGGACTTCGACCATAACATAATCGACAGATCCAAGACGTACTCCTACAAGTAAAGGGAGTTCTAACATATATTTGCTTTGTTTTGAAGGTTATGAGTCGATTGACAAGGCCACCCACAAGATCTTGATTTCGAACCGCAATGCATCGCGGACCGATATAAATATCGTTTGCTAATACACGACCGATTAATGTTTGAGTAAACATTCTTTCTGGCACCACCCCATTTGGAAGACTTAGAGAAAGCCCTCGGGTGGTACCACAATCTGTTCTACGTACAACAATATGTTGAACTACTTCAACAAGTCTGCGCGTAAGATACCCAGCATCTGCTGTTCGTACAGCAGTATCCACAACCCCTTTGCGGGCTCCATAGCTAGAAATGATATATTCTGTTAATGAGAGCCCTTCACGTAAATTGCTTTGAATGGGTAAATCAATCATTTGTCCTAGTGGATCCGACATCAGCCCTCTCATACCTATTAATTGGTTTACTTGAGATGCATTTCCTCTAGCTCCCGAAAAAGACATTATATGGACTGGATTAAGGGGGTCCGTAATTCTAAAATTGGGAGTCATTTCTTGTCGCAAATATGCACTTGTAGCATACCAGATCTCGATGGATTGGCGTAATTTTTCTACTGCGTGTACATTCCCATACTGATAGTATTTTTCCAAAATAAAACTTTGTTGTTCAGCATCCTGGACTAGCCATCGCTTAGACGGTATCGTTAAAAGATCATCAATTCCTAATGAAATGGATGAAGCAGTGGCTTGCTCGAAACCCAGAATCTTTAATTGATCTAGGATGGGGGGTATATATACCATTCCGAAGTGATCTATTAATCGACTAATAAGTTTTTTAATAGCAGCCCCGTCTATTACTTTATTGTGAAAGGCCAGCAGATTGGACTTTCCCGGATTGGCCCTTTCTTTCATAAGCACCTCCCTATTCCGTTGAGTAGCATTCCACAAGGGTTTTACATGGTTGTAAACCGCTATCTTATCGACCTTGATTTACGATTTACGGAAAAGTTATGAGTTGAATCGGACCGAATTCGTCCTAAACTGAAGGTATATACCGCACTGGAGACGGCACAGGAGGCATATACCGCAGACGCCACGCTGACTGAGACCTGGCCTCTTCAAGAGCACCTTCGATTTCTCGATAAAGAAAAAGATGACCAACAGTAGTTCGAATGTATGTAAAATCCCTTTCTGTTTTTACACTTCTTACTATTTGACAGTGTCCATAAATCTCATGATGGGTACCCAAAGATTCATAATGAACTTCGAGAGGAAGTGCTCTTGAAACAATAAGGCATTGATTTAGTCGCCACCGAAGCCAAAAAGGGCTATCTAAATTGATTCTTTTCTGTCGATAAGCTCCAATTGCATCATCGGAATTACAAAAAAGGAGTTCTTTTCCTTTGGTAGACCCATAGTGCTTATCGTCAATTCTTTCATTTTGACAGTTTCTGCGATTCCACAAATTATACCTAGTTGCACAAATACCTCGACGATTCCCACTGGTTAAGGTATAGAGCCCCATTAGCATATCTTGGGTTGGTACGCAAACGGGATCTCCAATAGCCGCCGGAGACAAGAGATTCCTAGTAGAAAGCATAAGTAAACGAGCTTCCGCTTGAGCCTCTAAAGATAAAGGTACATGAACAGCCATTTGATCCCCATCAAAGTCTGCATTGAATCCTTTACAAACGAGTGGATGTAAATAAATAGCGCGCTCTTTCACTAAAATGGGTTGGAAGGCCTGTATACCCAATCTATGCAAAGTAGGTGCCCTATTCAGTAATACAGGATGATTCTGTATAACTTGCTCAAGTATTTCCCATACAATTCTTCCTTTTTCCCGAATTTGCTTCTGAGCAGTTTTTACGCTTGAAGCAAGGCGCTGTCTAATTAGACGGCCAATTATAAATGTCTGGAAAAGCTCTAGTGCTATTTCACGAGGCAATCCACATTCATGTAATGCTAGTAAGGGGCCTACAACAATGACAGAACGCCCCGAATAATCAACCCGTCTGCCAAGCAGAGTCTCACGAAATCTCCCCTCTTTGCCTGCAAGTACATCTGAAAACGACTTGTAAACCTGCTTCTTACCATCCCTTAGTGGCTTTCCGCCGATTCTATTATCAAGAAGTGTATCCACAGTTTCTTGTAATCTTATCGCCTCATTCTTTACTATGAGCGTTGGCGAAGATGAAGTTCTTGTTAATAGGTCTTGAACAGCGTTGTTCTGCACAAGAACGTCTTTATAGAGTTTATTCATATCCGAACTTATGAATTGAACCTCAGATATCTTAAATATCGGTCTCAACTCGGGGGGAAGAACCGGTAATAGACATAAAACCATCCATTCAGGTTTTACATTTGTTTGAAGAAAACGCTTAGCTAATTCTATGCGTCTAATCAAAAAGCGCATTCTTCTTTCAATTTTTTCAATTTCCCGCTCTTCGATTTCATCATCCGGGGGCTCTATCTCCGTTTTCCGCTTCTTGAGGTTTTTCCAGTCTGCTAACGAAGACTCTAAAATAACTCGCAAATCTAGATCGGCCAATAGTTCTCGGATAGCGCCTGCTCCAGCAGAGATTTCACGATCTCGCAATTTTATGAAGTTTTTGGTCTTCAAAAATTGGGCGAGTTTATCGTTCCAGGACCAGGATTGGGTTTTAGAGTTGAAGGACCCTCGTAATCGTAAGAAAGTGGGTTTTGTAGCTATAGGCCTAGCAAAAAAAATAAAATTGGGATAGGATCCTATACCCCCCCCTCAAAACCGGACGTGAAAGTTTCCTCTCATCCGGCTCAAGTAGTACACCAAAGAAAGATAAAGATATAGGAGTTCTTGCTTTCAAATTCTAGAAAACCCCAAACTACTCCTTACTCAAGTTCTCACAAGCAACATTTCATTGATTCATTGTTATTTTCTTTTGATTTTAGGAATTCTTTCATTCAATTGAAAATAGCGACATAAATGAAATGTGAAATTGTTGAGTAGTCTACTTCCCTTCGAATGATGAATCCCTCTAAAGGAATACCTTGGAATTCATAAGGACTTTACTTGTCTATATATCGTTCCCTTTGATCTTTTAGGTCCTGATTTCACCTCGACGGTTATCGCAAAATAAATGCCTTGCCTTTAAATCAAAGCCTATATGCGATGGATAGACTTCAGGAACCATAAAATATTTGCTTACTTGAACATAAACAAAATTTCATTGCTTTGTAAAAGATAAGGAATGTTTTGCACAAAAGAAAGAATTTCACGAGGTATAATAGAACTCGAAATGAAATTTCGATTTTTTTTCTTGTTGTTATCGACCATAGACCAATTCCCTTCTTTTTGGGGGGGTATTGAATACACCCATAGTTCTGAGCTTCATGTTCCTCCTCACAAGAGACATGTCAGATCCGGGCATCCTAATTCGTAGGGTGACAGTTTTTCATTCCAAATCTGTCAAATCTTTATTTCGATCAAATCACACATCGCTGTATACTAGGTTTTCTAAGTCTCTAAGAGGTTTATCTAAAAGATTGGCGATATAACTAGGACGACGCTTCAAATACCACACATGGGCCACGGGGCATGCCAGTTTGATGTAGCCCATTTGATATCTTCGTATCCGAGAATCAACAAACTCGACTCCGCATTTTTTGCAAAATTTTCTCTTTTCTTTTCCATCTCCGATTTTACGAGACTTTCCACAAGCACAAACTCCGCTTTTTATAGGTCCAAAAATTCTTTCACAAAACAAACCACCCTTGTCTGGCTTATATGTTTCAAAATCTTCATCATAAGAAAAAGTTTGACCGTTTATTACCTCTCCGACTATCTCTCCAGTGGGCAAGGTTTTATTGGCCCAAGCACTTATTTGTTGAGGAGAAACTAACCCAATTCGAAGTTGTTGGTGTTTATACTGATCGATCATAGAAATACAATTCCGATTCGTTTCGATTAAACTTCCGTCCTATTCATCTGGAAGTTCTTCTTAGATACAAGGAAATGATTCAGTTCTAGGGACAAAGCTCGTAGTTCTCGAACAAGCAACCGAAAGGATTCTGGAAGATCCTCAGGTTCAGGTTTCGGTAGCGCTCCTCCAAGCAGTAGAGTACCAAATATTTGGTTGCGAGTTCTAAGATGATCAGACTTATAAGTAAGCATCTCTTGTAAAATATGAGCAACCCCCAATCCCTGTAGAGCCCAAACCTCCATTTCTCCTACTCGCTGGCCCCCCCGCCGGGCCCTTCCCCTAACGGGTTGTTGTGTAACAAGTGAATAAGGACCTGTGGAACGCCCGTGTATTTTATCATCAACTTGATGAATCAATTTCAAGATATAAGACTGTCCCACTATAACAGGTTGTTCAAAGGGATCTCCCGTTCTTCCATCAAAGATTATGCTTTTTCCCGGATACTCGGGTTCAAATACCCAAGGATTCCCCGTTTGCTTACTGGCTTCATATAATTCAGAAAAGACTAGTTTTCTCGAAGCCTCTTCTTCATATCTCTCATCAAAAGGTGCTATTCGATAATGTCTATCTAGAAGACCCCCCGCCAACCCGAGCGAGCATTCAAAGATCTGTCCTACATTCATTCGCGAAGGTACTCCTAATGGGCTGAAGACCATATCAAGAGGCCTTCCGTCTTGCAAATAAGGCATATCCTGTCTAGGCAAAATTTTGGAAACGACCCCTTTATTTCCATGTCTTCCGGCGACTTTATCGCCTACTTTGATTTTACGTTTCTGTGAAATATATACACGAATCATTTCTGGATTAGAACGGGACGCCCTCCCTTTATGGATCCATCTCACATCAATAACTCGGCCCCTCCCACCTATAGGCAGTTTTAGACAACTTTGCTTTGTAGTGCCTATCGGAAGGCCAAACAAGGCTTCTACTAACATTTTTTCCGGAGATAATTGAACCAGCTCAGGTGTTGGTGTTAATTTACCTACTAAAATATCGCCCGCTTCTACCCAAGATCCCAAGATTACAACTCCGTTTTTGTCTAAATTTCGTAGGAAATGGGGGTCTATATGCGGTATTTGGTTAGTGATCTTTTCGGGGCCTTTACTTGTCACAAAAATCGGAATTTCACATTTACGTATGTGAAAAGAAGTATAAATATCTTCATAGACCAGACGCTCACTAATGAGTACCGCATCTTCAAAATTGTAACCTTCCCATGGCATATAAGCTACTAATACGTTTTTCCCCAAAGCGAGTTCTCCCCCAACCGTAGCGGCACCGTCCGCTAAAATTTGTCCCTTTTTAGTGCAGTTACCCCGCGAAACCTGGGGGGTTTGATGTATCCAAGTATTTTTGTTGGAACGTTGAAACAAAACTAATGGACTGCTTAGAGTCCACCCATTGACCGATAAAAGGATCTTGTCAGTATGGGTAGAAATGATCTTTCCCGCGTGTTCAGTTATAAGGGGAATCCTGGAGTCTAGAGCCACTTGGCCTTCGAACCCAGTTCCAACAATGCACTTCTCGGACCTAGAAAGCGGAACTGCTTGTCGTTGCATATTTGAACTCATTAAAGCCCGATTCGCGTCATTATGCTCGAGAAAAGGAATGAGAGAAGCTCCAATAGAAAAGTATTGAAAAGGAAAAACACTTCGAAAAGAAACCTGTTCCCATGCAATAGTCAGGAATTCTTGACGGTATCGAGCCGGAATAATCTGTTCTTCCTGAATACCTTGATTCAGTGCCAAAGAATTCCCTGTCCCGATCATATAGTATTCCTCTTTCCTTGATGATAAATAAAGCATCCGGACCCTTTTTGATTTCTCGGAGATTTCGTAAAATGGACTTTCTAGAGACCCACAATCACCGATTCTCGCATGAATTGCTAAAGATCCGGTAAGGCCAACCTTGATTCCTTCAGATGTGTCAATTGGACAAATGCGTCCATAGTGACTAGGATGAATATCTCGTATTCGAAAACTTGCAGTTCTTTCTGTCAATCCCCCAGGACCCAAAAAACTCCATTTTCTCCCATGAACTATTTGGGACAATGGATTCGTTTCATCCAAAACGTGAGATAATGGGTGTAATTTGAAAAAAGATTCATAAGTGGTTGTGAATGGAGTGGAAAGTGCCAAATGCTTAAGGGTAGGTATTTTGTTGGTTACTATTGCTGTTCCTATTGTATCGGAAACCGCATTTTCTAAATCAATTAGAGCCAATCCGAATTGATCTTGTAAGAGATCCGCTACAGAACGAATCCGTTTATTTTTCAAATGATTCATATCGTCAAGTGTACCCATTCCATATTTCATTCCAATCAAATGATCTGTGGCTGCCAATATATCTCCGGGTAACAAAAACGGGCTGTTCTGGGATATATCAAGATTCAATCTTCGGTTAATATTTTGTCGACCAACCCTTCCTAATTCACACCTTTTGTGAAAGAATTGTTTTCGTAATTGCCTATATAAGGAATCAGAAAGTACTGGATCTGTACCTACACAAACAAATTCTTCATAAAATTCTAAAATCGCATTTTCTTTGGACCCTAAATTTTCGTTCTCCTTCTTTTTCTCTTCCAGAAAAGCCAGAAAAATTTCAGGGTAGCAAACATTCTCTATAATTTCGCTTAGATTCGAACCCATAGCCGATGATAGAACTAGAATAGATATTTTCTGTTTCCTACTCACGCGAGCCCATATATGTGCGTTTCTATCAATCTCTAATTCTAATCTTCCTCCCCAATCTGATATTATGGTGGCGATATAGACCGAATATCCGGAATAGTCCAATGCTGATCGGAAATAGATACCCGGACTTTGCAATATTTGATTGATCACCACTCTGTATATTCCATTTACTATAAAAGTTCCCAGGGAATTCATTAAAGGAAGGTTTCCAATAAAAACGGTCTGTTTTTGCATAGGCCTTTTTTTCCAAAAGAATCCCGCGGATACATATAATTTAGAAGAATAGGTGAGTGATTCATATATAGCATCTCGTTCTTTTATCAACGGTTCTACCAAGTGATATGTTTCCGAAAATAATTGAAAGTCTATGTCTTCGTCTCTAAAATATTCTTGAAAATCTCCCGCCTTTGGAAACTTAGAAAGTTCTTCTATTAAGCCCTGATCAAGGAACCTACAAAATCCTTCGAATTGTATCTGATTAAGCCCAGGGATTGTAGCCATTCCTTCATTTCTATCGCCAAGCATTTTGAATTCCCCTTTTATCGAAAAAATCCCATTATTGGCTCATTCTTCATCCAATCATATGGATCGATCTAGCAATGATGGAATTTAGATTCTGTTTACTTGACTAAATCACATGAAATTTTACCCAACCCCGTACATCACATCTAAGATACGAAATATGTATGCACGGAGAAATGAAGAGAATTGGATACTCAAATTGGAATTGAAACAGAGACGAATGAAAAGGAATTGATAAAAGCCACTTGGACCGATGGAGTTTTGTATAGAATATAAAAAAAAAGGGATTTCATTTCTACCATTATTAGGATATTCCCTATCCAATACCATTGGATACCAGACAAATAATAAAGAAAGTCGCGATTGAATCTGTTCGGGGCCATAATAACGACATAAGAATCAGAAACAAGATAGAGTTGAGTTTTTTAGCACCTATTCGCGGATTCCTTTGTTCAAAAAAGGATTCGCAGAGAAGAGAGATCTTTTTACCTATTTGTGAGTAGAATACGATTGAAGCATGTCGTGCTCTATCCAAATTTTTCTATTCAATGAAAAAAGAAAAGCACGAGACTTTCGCGATAATTCCCTACAAGGTATCATCTACAAAGAGGATACTTGTTTAAAGTTTCAAAATTTGTGTAACATCTTCTGTTTTGGGGTTTACAAATACTCATCATTGCTCTTATAATTTCAATTATTGAAACAAAAAAAGAAAAGCCGATTTTTTTGAGTTATGTATCCATTTTGATTGTCTTATATCTTATATCAGTAGTATCCGCAGGGAAAGACGGTTTGAAATTCAAATCTAAGAATCATCCTGGAGTTTACGGCCAATAGTTAAGGATTCCTTTTGTTTGCTTTTTGCGACCGAAAATCCAAATTTTCCCTTTCAATAGTAAAGAAAAGAAAGAGAGGGGGGGTATAGTCTGTTTTAAGATACTATACAAGGGATGGATTCCATCCCAAAAGAGAGTTAGGTGTAGGGGTTTCGTTTCTTTTAGGGAAGACATTAAGATTCAATATACAAGTCTAATAATAAAAAAAGAAGTTTAGGAATCCCTCTCCCTAAACGGAAACAAAAGGCGAATATTTTCATCTATTTGGTATCCTTTTGGCGACATGGCCGAGCGGTAAGGCGGGGGACTGCAAATCCTTGTTCCCCAGTTCAAATCTGGGTGTCGCCTGATCAACAAAAGACGTGAATCCCTTTTTGACTCTTCACCACTAATTTTACTATTATTAGTGAACAATAATGAGAAAATTCCTTCAAAGAGATAGAGGACAGAATTCACATGGATATAGTAAGTCTCGCGTGGGCTGCTTTAATGGTAGTCTTTACATTTTCCCTTTCACTGGTAGTATGGGGAAGAAGTGGACTTTAGGGTTACTACTAATTGGGTTGAGGAATTCAACTAAACTGTATTCATTTTTTAGAAATCGTTCTGCAAAGCCTTTTTTGTATTATTCAAAATTTAGTAATTCCCTTTTTTTCAATAAAAAAAATAGAGTTCTTTCGAAATTCTAATCGTGAAGTAATTTCACGGAATAATATATATGAAGAAAAAGAAGATATATGAATAATACCCTTTCAATCAAACAAATATTTCACCCCACTTGTATTTCGACTTTAAAATAAGCGGGGTACAGACGAATGGACAATGAGAGCGAGCAGTTCCTCCTTTTAACTTTGAAATAGAATCGGGGTGGTATGCACATTACATCTTTCTATATGTAATGAGGATACCTATGGTGAGTTTCTCTATATTAAGCCGGTTATATCCTTATAGAGTAAACCTTTGTACATTAAAATCAAAAGCTCTAGATGGTAGAAAGAACTATTCTTAGATTTCTTTCTACCATACTAATAGTATAATGTAATGTTGATTCTAGTTCGCTCCTTTCATTTAAGACACGAAATTGTAATCTTTTTTCTTTCTACTTTCTATTTCTATAAGAAGCCGAGTTTTATTCAAATGAATCGCTTTGACCAACCGTTTTTACGTAAATTATAAGTAAAAAGGCGGTAGGAACTAGAATGAACAATGCAGTAGCAATAAATGCGAGAATATTGACTTCCATAATCTCATCCTTTCTTTTTTGACTTCAAAATAACTCGGGATTTAATCCCATAGAGATGAAAAACCTTTCACCTGTAAATTCAATGGGATGAATTACATTACATCTCGATGATATAAAATCGGATCAATATCATGAATAACAATATCTGACCTATCAAATCAACTCATCGTCAAGAATTGAATAGTATAACATAGGAAGATCTTTTATCCATACTGCATCTAAAATTCGATTTCTGATCCAATCAAGAATTCCTTTTTTTACTTTAGCCTTTTTTTTTCCTTTCTTCTCTATAACCCAAACACGCCGCCTTCCTTTCCTTGTACAACAATTCTAATTATCGGAAATTATCCGATAAAATATAAGAAAATAGCATCTGGCTGTCTTTCCGCTGGAGTTAAGTTCTAAATTCCTTTTTTAATTATTTCCTTTATTTTGGAAAAAACAAAGAAGTGCTATAAAGGCGAGGCCCGGTAAAAAAAAAAGATCTAATATTCTATCAAATTCTTTATTTTATAGTTTGCTCTTTCTCTTTTTTTATTAAGATCTTCCTCTTTCTTTACCTAAATTAGTAATGAAATGCATATACCAAAAATTCAGTGTGAAATTGGAATGGGATAGGTTGTTTCACATTCAAGTTAGTATTAGTAATTGAAGTTAGACCAAAGAGCAGCTGGAAAAGAGGATACTTTTCATCTTAAAAATAGAAAAAGAGTAGCATTGACTATGTTCAATTTCTTTTTTTTTTGTACAAGAACGGAATTGCATTTTTGTATGTGTTCCCGGTAAACATATGGTACTCTATTCTATTGTGCGGGTTGGGAGCAGTTGAAAAAACCAGAACGAGTCGAGTATAGTATTTCTTGGAATTCTAAATAGGACGCTACGAATAATTGTAGGAATCTGCATATGTCTATTTTCTCTTGATCGGTACTGGGCGAAGTACTGGAAATTTCCGTATTTATTTGATTAAGAAATGAAATGAGAAAAGCAATTTGCGAAGCGAAACATAAAAAAGAATGATCCCCCCGGGACTGAAATTTTGCAATTTTGACCCCCTAGCAGAAAATAGAAAGAAAAATGCATGTTTTTTTTATTGAATTTGAATCCATCGGGACTGACGGGTCTCGAACCCGCAACTTCCGCCTTGACAGGGCGGTGCTCTGACCAAATTGAACTACAATCCCAAGACATTAAGTGAGAGTGGCATGGATGCCTAGTACTCCTTTCGTTATTGCCAAATCGACTTACTTTCACTGGAAAAAGACTTTTTTTTATAGTGACTTTGTTTCACCCTTTCACTCTCATTTCTTTTCATTTCTTTGCGGGAACAAAAAAATCAAAATAAAGAAAAAAAGGAAACGGAAGAAGAAACCCGCATTTCAGGAAAACAAATGGGTTGTGCCATTTCATGATGGATCAACGAATTTTTGGGTCGAGCTGGATTTGAACCAGCGTAGACATATTGCCAACGAATTTACAGTCCGTCCCCATTAACCGCTCGGGCATCGACCCAGGAATAAAAAATTATAGGCTTGTGGATAATCCACACTCAACTTCCTTTCCTAGTACCCCACCCCCAGGGGAAGTCGAATCCCCGCTGCCTCCTTGAAAGAGAGATGTCCTGAACCACTAGACGATGGGGGCATACTGGCCAGGCTGCCATCATAACTATGCTCATAGTATGAACAGTTTTTTGAAATTGTCAATAAAAAAAAACCTATGTGGATTTTTTTATTCCTTTTATTCCATTGACCAATCCTTTTTTTTCTCGATAGTCCTATTTTTGAAGAAAAAAGGGATCGAGATGCGCTATAATGAATAGCGATCCAGGCCTGGGAAACTCTTTTTTCCCTTTTCTTTTTTGCTTGACAAAAGCGATCCTCGCTATACTGAATAGGGATCCAGGCCTGGGAAACTGGGCTCAGTGCTTGACAGATGCGATCCATATTCGCTATACTGATTATGGGTTCATTGGTTGTACAGATAGAGGGGCCCATTCAACCCTTCTGTGTTTCGCTTTGTATCCTATCTTGACTTTTCTAATGAAAAGTCTTTCTCTATTGGTTGTACAGAGAGAGGGGCCCATTCAACCCTTCTGTGTTTCGCTTTGTATCCTCTTTGGCGGAGTAGAGCAGCTTGGTAGCTCGCAAGGCTCATAACCTTGAGGTCACGGGTTCAAATCCCGTCTTCGCACCCCTTGTTTGTATCCTATCTTGACTTTTCTAATGAAAAGTCTTTCTCTATTGGTTGTACAGAGAGAGGGGACTTATGTGTTTCGCTTTGTATCCTATCTTGACTTTTCTAATGAAAAGTCTTCCGTATTCGATATAATGCATTTTTTTATTATCATGTGATTTTACACTGTACAAGACTAAAGAAAACAAAAGAGGAGTCTATTATGTTCATCCCTACCATACACGAGATGTGGTGGACCCTTTTCTTCATAATTCTGAAGAAAAAAGTACGCATTTGTATGAAGAAAGGCTTACGCCAAACATAACATGTCTTAGCAAGAATTGTATATACAATTGTGGGTACATGCGTGTTTTTCTTCATGGTGACCTGCATAATAGAGGTCCTCTATGTCTTCGTCGGAATGCTTCATTCCGGGTACCTGCTCTTTATTTACTTCCACTGGGGGCGAGTCAAGCCCTTGGTCCTAGCTTTCATACGCCAAATGAGGTCGGATTTGAATAAAAACCGTCATTTGATAGCGTTTTTAAACAAAAAGCTAGGTTGGTTGCTGTTTCCGAATCGAATTTTTTTTCGAGGAGGAACCCAGGAAGTTCCGATTTTCACTAGAGAGCTCGTTGATATGTTTCTGTATAACATCATCAGCGACCTCCAGCACTTTTTCACTGGAGGTCTTTCCCTATCATCTATACCCTTACCGCCGGGGGGGGTTGCCCCAGTCATGAGAGCCTTTCGAATTCAACTTACAACGTTGTTCTTTCGACTACCGGAAATAGTAGTTTATCACTATATACTTGGTAGAATGGCAGAAGACTGGAAAAAGGGATATAGCAAACGCAAGCACTTTGCGTTGAAATAGATCACTCTCTTTCTTTTGATAATAATCATCAAGTCAAGGCCAACCACCCTCGGACAGTCAATTTCTGTTTCAAAGAATTGGATTGGGCGGTATAGTGGCAAACTGGTTTTTTCCCTTTTCTGGCGTGCTTGGGCTTGACAAAAGCGCTCTATATTCGTTAGACTTAAGTTAAGAGGGAGCCCGAACCTGTTTGACTGGTAACCCTCTTGGTTTTCCTTGTTCTTTTCTTTGGAAGTTAAGCGATCGAGGCTATGTGGTAAGAATAAGAGAAAGAAAAGAATAAAGAAAGGAGCTCGACTGCAGAGAACTTGTCTTCAGGTTACCCTTTTCTTTATAATAGAGTGAAAGCTAAAATGTGCTTTGTAATATGTAATCTATAAGATTACTATCTTGATTGCAACGAAATCTTTCAACCACAAGGAAGTTTATGGCTAAGGGTAAAGATAAGAGAGGAAAGGTTAGGAGGAATTTGCCTTTACGCAACATTTGGTTGCAAATTATGAATAAAAAAATACGCATTTGCCTGAAGAAAGGCTTGCGCAAGACATACCATGTAGTAGCTTTCATTGTATACGCAATTGCTGGGACATGTATTTTTTTCTTCCTGGTAAGCTCCTTAATGGAGCTACTGGACATATTCGTTGGAATGCTACAGTCGGGGTACATTCTATTTCTTTACTTCCATTGGTCGGGAGTCAAGCCCTTGGTCCTACCTTTCATACGCCAAATGGGGTCCGAGTTGAAAGAAAACCGTCATTTCATAGCTATATTAACCCAGAAAATAGCTATATTAACCCAGAAACTGGGCTGGTTGCTCTTTCCGAATCGCATTTTTTTTCGAGGAGGAAAGCGGGAGGTCCCTATTTTCACTATAGGGCTCGTAGATAGGTTCCTGTATAACATCATCAGCGACCTCCAGCATTTTTTCACTGGAGGTCTTTCCCTATCATCTATACCCTTACCGCCGGGGGGGATTGCCCCAGTAATGAGAGCCTTTCGAATTCAAAGGACAACGCTGTTCTTTCGACTACCGGAAATAGTAGTTTATCACTATATACTTGGTAGAATGGCAGAAGACTGGCGAAAGGGGGGATATATCAAACGCAAGCACTTTGCGTTGAAATATATCACTCTCTTTCTTTTGCTACTAATAATCAAGGCCAACCTATCCACCCTTTTTGTTAAACGGACAGTCTTGTGAATTTCCGTTTCAAAGAATTGGATTGGGCGGATAGTGGGAAACTTGTTTTTTCCCTTTTCTGGGGTGGTTGAAACAAGGGATCTATATTCGCTATACTGAATAGGGGTCCTGGCCTGGGAAACTGGTCTGTTTCCCTTGTTCTTTTCTTGTTTAGTTAAGGAATCGATATTAGCTATACTTATATAGGGATCCAGGCCTGGGAAACTTGTTTTTTCCCTTTTCTGGGGTGGTTGAAACAAGGGATCGATATTCGCTATACTGAATAGGGATCCTGGCCTGGGAAACTGGTCTGTTTCCCTTGTTCTTTTCTTGTTTAGTTAAGGAATCGATATTAGCTATACTTATATAGGGATCCAGGCCTGGGAAACGGGTCTGTTTCCCTTTCCCTTTTCGGTTTTGCTTGACAAAAGCGCTCGATATGCGCTATAATGAATAGCGATCCCGGCCTGGGAAACTGGGCTCAGTGCTTGACATTAGCGATCAGTATTCGCTATACTGATTATGGATTCAGTTGTAGTAGGTGAATATGTTCACCAAAAAAGTTCACCAAAAAAGAATAATCTGAAAAATCAGGGAGGACTCAACCATGATCAGAATCATAAGTAAATTTCTTGTAAAACTTGTGCGGATTTGTGTTAAAAAAACCTTAAGAAAGACATATCATGTCTTAGCTATAATTGTATCTACAATTGTCGGAACATGCTTGTTTTTCTTCAGTGTGACCTGCTTAAAGGATCTCCTAGAAGTGTTAGTTGGAATGCTTCACTCTGGGTACATTCTATTTCTGTATTTCCACTGGGGGCGAGTCAAGCCCTTGGTCCTAGCCTCCATACCCTTCACCCCCGAAGGGATTGCCCCAGTCATGAGAGCCTTTCGAATTCAACTTACAACGTTGTTCTTTCGACTACCGGAAATAGTAGTTTATCACTATATACTTGGTAGAATGGCAGAAGGCTGGAAGATGGGATATAGCAAACGCAAGCACTTTGCGTTGAAATAGATCACTCTCTTTCTTTTGATAATAATCATCAAGTCAAGGCCAACCACCCTCGGACAGTCTTGTGAATTTCCGTTTCAAAGAATTGGATTGGGCGGGTAGTGGCAAACTGGTTTTTTCCTTTTTCTGGGGTGGTTGAAACAAGGGATTGATATTCGCTATAATGAATAGGGATCCAGGCCTGGTAAACTTGTTTTTTCCCTTTTCTGGGGTGCTTGGGCTTGACAGATGCGCTCTATATTCGCTATACTTAATAGGTATGCCGGCCTGGGAAACGGGTCTGTTTCCCTTTCCCTTTTCGGTTTTGCTTGACAAAAGCGCTCGAGATGCGCTATATAGGGATCCAGGCCTGGGAAACTTGTTTTTTCCCTTTTAGCGATTGACAGATTTGCTTTATATTCGTTAGACTTCACTTAATAGGGAGCCCGAACCTGGTGAACTGGTAAACATATTGGTTTTCCTTGTTCTTTTCTTTGGGAGTTCAGGGATCAAGATTCGCTATGTGGTAAGAATAAGAGAAAGAAAAGAATAAAGAAAGGAGCTCGACTGCAGAGAACTTGTCTTCAGGTTACCCTTTTCTTTATAATAGAGTGAAAGCTAAAATGTGCTTTGTAATATGTAATCTATAAGATTACTATCTTGATTGCAACGAAATCTTTCAACCACAAGGAAGTTTATGGCTAAGGGTAAAGATAAGAGAGGAAAGGTTACTTTGGAATGTACCGGCTGTGTTCAAAATCGTGTTAATAATAAAAAAAAGAAATCCGCAGGCATTTACAGATATCTGACTCAAAAGAATCCAAAAAAGACGCCTAGTCCATTGGAATTGAGAAAATTCTGTCCCTATTGTAACAAACATACTATTCACGGGGAGATTAAGGAGTAGATCGAACCCAATATCCCGTCTCACCTTTCAAAGCAACAAAAAAAAAATGGATTGAAATCCTTAAGGAATCCAAACCGCCTATGCTACCCAGTTCGAAAATCGAGGCACCTAAGCCGCTGGTTTTGAAAACCAAGCCACAGATGCCAACCCCTACTTTCTTTGGAACAAAAGAAACTGACGGAAACCAATAAACCGGAGGAAACAAATACACCTCCGGAAACATAGGAATCTCTTGCGGAATGGCTACACAGGAAACTGAAGAGCTCTAGAAACCCAAGAAATCTCCTTATAAACGACCAAAGCAGGGAAGCTCTCATTTTTTTTCCCGAAACAAGGGAGGTAACAAAATATGGTACTGAACAACGTGCCTTTAGGCAACATTTGGTTGCACATTTGGTGGATGATTCTGAAGAAAAAAATACGCGTTTGCCTGAAGAAAGGCTTGCGCAAGACATACCATGTCTTAGCAATTATTGTATACTCAATTGTTGGAACATTTATTTTTTTCGTCATGGTGAGCTCATTAATGGATCTCATCGACATAGTCGTGGGAATGCTTCATTCCGGGTACTTGCTCTTTCTTTACTTTCACTGGGGGCGAGTCAAGCCCCTGGTCCTCGCTGTGATACAGCAACGGAGGTTGGATTTGAAGAAAACCCGTCCTTTGATAGCTTTTTTAAACAAAAAGCTAGGTTGGTTGGTTTTCATCTTTTGTCGAGGAGGAACTCAAGAGGTGCCCATTTTCACGATAGGGGCAATAGAGATCTTTCTATATAACTTAGTGAGCGACTTAGCTTACTTTTTCAATGGAGGGCTCTCTTTAGCCTCAATACCCTTACCACAAGGGGGGATTGCCCCAGTAATGCGAGCCTTTCGCATTCAACTTACAACGTTGGTATTGCGACTGCCGGAAATAGTAGTTTTAAACTATATCCTGGGTATAATGGCAGAAGACTGGCGAAAGGGGGGATATATCAAACGCAAGCACTTTGTGTTGAAATATCTACCGATATTTCTTTTGATGATAATAATCAAGGCCAACCAATCCACCCTGTTTTTGAAACGGACAGTCTTGTGAATTTCAATTTCAAAGAATTGGATTGGCAAGTCTTTACTTGATTGTTCAAGGTACGCGATCCAATAAAAAATCGAGTAAGTTAGAGCCTTTAACATCTATTAACAAGAGAAAGCGACCTTCGGAAAAATGAAGCAAGGCAAAGAGAATTTCATGCTCTTTGTCTTGCGTATCTGGATAGAATTATCCATATATAATTTCTAATTCAAACGTCCTCCATATCTTTCGAGTAGTGAAAATCCTCATTCTTTTTATTAAGAATCTTTGTTGTTGAATTGGATTCTAGAATATTTCTCGGGAATTTGAAAGAAACTCTTTCTTTATTAATATGAAATGAATTTCTTAAATGAAAATGAGAAGACAAGAACAAGACAAGAGAAGAATAATATAATAAAAGAAAAAGAATAATAATGAGAATCAAAATGAAAGTAGATTAGTATACATATATCTCATGTAGAAATATGAATAAGTCCTTTTATTTAGTTCTACATTCCTTGCACTTATTATACATACCCACTTAATTATCCTTAGTATAATTCTATATGAAATACGCATTAAAATTCTTCTAAGATTAAGATACCTTTCTAACATAACAATATAACAATAACAGGGACAAATATTAGGTCAAATAGGTAAAAATAGGAAATCGAGTCAGCCCATTCTATGACAACTCTCAATAACTTACCCTCCATTTTAGTGCCTTTAGTAGGCCTAGTATTTCCGGCATTTGCAATGGCTTCTTTATTTCTTCATGTTCAAAAAAACAAGATTTTGTAGATCCGATGGAGCAAAATCTTTTCTCTTTTTTTTTTCAATTAAAGACTTAGATAACATAGATATTCGATTTAGTAGAATATGATATAACATGTGGCTTTCCTCGAAGAGAAATGGCAGAAGTCTTGTGCATGTGCAAAGATGCTATATCGTGAAATGAATTCTAGTTTTTTTTAATTGACAAAGTCACAAGTAAAATGAAATTGATTTAGGTTATTCTTCCAAGAAAAAAGTGAAACCGGGTCTAGTATGAGTTGTCGATCTGAAAATCTATGGCTAGAACTTATAGCGGGGTCTCGAAAAACAAGTAATTTTCTCTGGGCTCTTATCCTTTTTTTAGGTTCATTCGCATTCTTATTGGTTGGAACTTCCAGTTATCTTGGCAGAAATTGGATATCTTTATTTCCGTCTCAGCAAATTCTTTTTTTCCCCCAAGGGGTTGTGATGTCTTTCTATGGAATCGCGGGTCTCTTTATAAGCTCTTATTTGTGGTGCACAATTTCATGGAATGTAGGTAGTGGTTATGATCGATTCGATAGAAAAGAAGGAATAGTGTGTATCTTTCGTTGGGGATTCCCCGGAAGAAATCGTCGTATCTTCCTACGATTCCTTATGAAAGATATTCAGTCCATCAGAATAGAAGCTAGAGAGGGTTTTTATGCTCGTCGTATCCTTTATATGGAAATCAGAGGTCAGGGGGCCATTCCCTTAACCCGTACTGCCGAGAATTGGACTCCACGCGAAATTGAGCAAAAGGCTGCTGAATTAGCCTATTTCTTGCGTGTCCCGATGGAAGTATTTTGAAAGAAATGAACCGAAGAAATAGAAGAAATGCTTTCGGCAGCAGGGAAGAAAGGTATGGATGCTCTTTAGAAATCTTTTTTCTAGAGCATAACCTAATTGAAGTTTCTTCAAAAGAAGCATTCATTAACAAATTACAGATGCAAAAATGAAAAAAAAAAGAACCACTTACAGATGCAAAAATGAAAAAAAAAAGAACCACTCCCTTTCTATATCTTGCATCTATAGTCTTTTTACCCTGGTGGATCTCTCTCTTATTTAAGAAAAGTCTAGAATCTTGGGTTACTAATTGGTTGAATATCAGTCAATCCGAACCTTTTTTGAATGATATTCAAGAAAAAAGTCTTATAGAAAAATTCATAGAATTAGAGGAACTCCTTCTCTTGGACGAAATGATAAAGGAATGCCCGAAACTAGATCTACAAAAGTTTCGTATAGGAATCCACAAAGAAACGATCCAATTGATGAATATGTACAATGATGATCGTATCCATACGATTTTGCACTTCTCTACAAATATCATCTCTTTCGTTATTCTAAGTGTTTGTTCTATTCTGGGTAATGAAGAACTTGTTATTCTTAACTCTTGGATTAAAGAATTCTTATATAATTTAAGCGACACAAAGAAAGCCTTTTGTCTTCTTGCATTAACTGATTTTTTGTTCGGATTCCATACGATCAGTGCTTGGGAATTACTAATTGGCTCCGTTGTTCATAACGATCAAATGAGATCTCTTCTTGTTTGCCTTTTCCCATCCGTTTTACATACCATTTATTACTTTTGGACCTTCAATTATTTAAACTGTGTATCCCCGTCACTTGTAGTGCTTTATGATTCACTAAGTGAAATTGACTTCGACTGAAAAAAGATCTGATCCGACGATAGAATTCCCATCTTGATTGCTTTGTACACAAAGCCGTATTTACCCCTTCTACCCCTCTGGAGGTCCTATATTCCAGTAAACTACTTTGGTAAATAGCAGAATCGTAGGTAGGAAACTATACTAGTAACCCACCTCATTTTATTGTAGAAATTTTGAGATCAATGATTGGACCAGGACCATGCAAACTAGAAAGACCCTCTCTTGGATAAAGGAAGAGATTACTCGATCCATTTCCCTATCGCTAATGCTATCTATAATAACTCATGCATCCGTTTCAAATGCATATCCCATTTTTGCGCAGCAAGGTTATGAAAATCCGCGAGAAGCGACTGGGCGTATTGTATGTGCGAATTGCCATTTAGCCAATAAGCCTGTGGATATTGAGGTTCCACAAACGGTACTTCCTGATACTGTATTTGAAGCAGTTGTTCGAATTCCTTATGATATGCAAATGAAACAAGTTCTTGCTAATGGTAAAAAAGGGGCTTTAAATGTAGGAGCTGTTCTTATTTTACCCGAGGGGTTTGAATTAGCCCCTCCTGATCGTATTTCGCCCGAGATGAAAGAAAAGATAGGCAATCTTCCTTTTCAGAGCTATCGCCCCACTAAAAAAAATATTCTTGTGATAGGTCCTGTTCCTGGTCAAAAATATAGTGAAATCGCCTTTCCTATTCTTTCCCCGAACCCCGATACTAATAAGGATGTTCATTTCTTAAAATATCCCATATATGTAGGCGGGAACAGGGGAAGGGGTCAGATTTATCCTGACGGGAGCAAGAGTAACAATACAGTTTCTAATGCTACAGCAGCGGGTATAGTAAGCAAAATCATACGAAAAGAGAGGGGGGGCTACGAAATAACCATAGCGGATGCATCGAACGGACGTCAAGTGGTTGATATTATCCCTCCAGGACCGGAACTTCTTGTTTCGGAGGGCGAGTCTATCAAAGTGGATCAACCATTAACAAGTAATCCTAATGTGGGTGGATTTGGTCAGGGGGATGCAGAAATAGTACTTCAAGATCCATTACGTGTCCAAGGCCTTTTGTTCTTCTTGACATCTGTTCTTTTGGCACAAATCTTTTTGGTTCTTAAAAAGAAACAGTTTGAGAAAGTTCAATTATCCGAAATGAATTTCTAGATTCGCAGATTTGTCAACAAGAAATTCCGCTCGTAAAAAGAATCCAATTCTTATTCTCTCGTATGATTTGATTCAAAAAATGATGTAACGTCTTTCTCTTTTGCTTGTTTAGATTCTTTTTCTACCAGATGTAGGGGATTGGTTGGACTCCATTCCTAGTCATAGTCTGTATATTGTGAAGAAGGCTTTTTGACTTCCTATTTCTTTTTCAATCCACCAAATTAGAGCAGTGTGACTATGTCAGTATTGTCATATTTCAATGTCCTAGAATGCGACAAAAGTGAGTTTTCTATTCTATATATATTCTATCTAATAAGACAATGAAATTCGACTAAACAAAAAAGAGAAGATCACTATTAACTAAGTGGAGAATAGAAAGCAAAGGAGGAGGGATTGGGTTATTGGTCTTTCTAGTTTTCGGCACAAGAAAAGGCCTCTTCCGCAGCCCTTTCTTGTGTCGAAAGAATAAGAGTTCTTGATCCCCTTCGTCAAAGATTCTATTCTTTGTTTTGATCTTTTCTAGGTTTATCAGAACCTCTTTTTTGTTTGTCCACTACTTCTTAGATTCTATATATCTAAGAAAGAAATCTAAAACAAAAAAGAGAGAGATCCATTTATTGAGCAACAACTAGAACTTCTAAAAAAATTGAAAACTCAATGAGATAGTAAAAAAAAGAGAAAGAAGGGTCTATTCGTATAGAAAGCAAAAATATTTTTATGATATCTGACGACAGAAATATGGAAAAACGAGTCTAAAGCAGAAAGATTCCATTGTGTCATCAAGCCTTAAATGGAGTGATTTCCTCTTTTTTTTAGAAGAAAGTCTCAATAGATATTGTCGAGGAACGGATGTTCTGAATCACTTAATGAAGGTGATTTTTCAAAAAGATCATCAGATAAAGAATGAAATGGGGTTTTTTTGAAAGATCAGAAAGGGTGACCCATTTTTTTTTCTTTTTTTTCGTATAAACAAAAAAGTATTCTGATTATTAAGAACTCCCCAGGACCCTCCCCC